GGAATATTTTTCGCGGGAATTCTCTCAATTCTCAGGTGAGAAAGGGCCTATTCTTGTGTTTTAAGAAAAGGAAAATCTTATCTATCGAATCTTTGTACATTGCAATTTGAATTAGGGATTGGGGATTCCGTGTACAAATACAAGTAGTCCTTAACTACATATACATCTGATTATATATGTATTACCATAATGTAATACAATTAAAGAAGAAAGAAGGAGGATTTTGAATGCGAGATCTAAAAACATATCTTTCCGTAGCACCGGTACTAAGTACTCTATGGTTCGGTTCTTTAGCAGGTTTATTGATAGAGATTAATCGTTTATTTCCGGATGCATTGACATTCCCCTTTTTTTCATTCTAGTTATTGACATGGGAAGGGCTGAAAAAAATTAGAGATACAAAAAAATAGATGTGACTAATCCCCCCCTTAATTAGGTAGAATAAGGAGGGGGGGGAGAAGAGAAAGAAAAAAAAAGGATTCAACCTCATCGAAACTCGGGTTCAGGATCCAATTTGATTACTAATAGAGCAAAAAAAGGAATGTGGTTAGGGCAACCGTATCTTTTTTTTGTTCCTTTCTTCTTCGCTTTTGGTCGGAAAATAGAAGATCGGGGGTGAATATAAACTAAAAAGGAGGTTCATGGCCAAGGGTAAAGATGTCCGAGTAAAGATTATTTTGGAATGTACCGGTTGTGTTCGAAACGGTGTTAATAAGGAATCAAGGGGCATTTCGAGATATATTACTCAAAAAAATCGACACAATACGCCCAATCGATTGGAATTGAGGAAATTCTGCCCGTATTGTTACAAACATATAATTCACGGGGAGATAAAGAAATAGATCGAATCCAGAGTTCTTCTATGTCAACCTTTCAAGGAACATGAAAAAAAGACATTAGTAATATTACTACCTATATTTAAATAGAAACAAAATCCTATTTATTAATTTATTAATTCTATATATATAAATATATATAAATAATAGAATTTTGATCCGATCAAAATAGGGTTTTAGAGATAAGGAATAAAAAAATCATGGATAAATCCAAGCGACTCTTTCCGAAATCCAAGCGATCTTTTCGTAGGCGTTTACCCCCGATCCAATCGGGGGATCGAATTGATTATAGAAATATGAGTTTAATTAGTCGATTTATTAGTGAACAGGGAAAAATATTATCTAGGCGGGTGAATAGATTGACCTTAAAACAACAACGATTCATTACTATTGCTATAAAACAAGCTCGTATTTTATCTTCGTTACCTTTTCTTAATAATGAGAAACAATTTGAAAGAAGTGAGTCGACCGCTAGAACTACTGGTCTTAGAACCAGAAATAAATAGGCTTAGTCTTCAATGGAATCCAAATTCCAATCCGAACGAACTCAAAGGCGGATTCATTTTTTGTTCGAAAAATCCGAGAATCCAAATTAGATTGTCATCTCTGTTGTAATGTAAGAAAAAAATAAAATTAAAGAATCGTCGAAGAAGAATAAATCTTTTTTTCTTTTTTTGAGAGAACTTTCTATTTTACCATAAAAATTTCTACTCTACCTTCCCCGAGCTCATTCTCCTGGAACTCCATTTTAAACATTCCAGTGGATTCCTTATGATCTCATTGGAAATTGTATAAAGACAACTCCTATTTGATATAGCTATTTGTGCAAGTATTTTACGATTAAGAAGCAATTGCTTCTTGTACAGGTTATGTATGAGTATATTATAACTATAAGATACCCCACTTCCGCGAATTACTGCATTTATTCGAGTGATCCACAAACGTCGAAAATTTATTTTTTTCTTACTCCTATCCCTATGAGACGAAACCAAAGCTCTTATTCTCTGTTGAGTAATAGTTCGAGTAAGTCGTGAATGAGCCCCTCGAAAGCTTGATGCAAATAAACGCATTTTTGTTCGACGTCTCCGAGCTATATATCCCCGTTTAATTCTGGTCATTGAATAAATGAAACTTTTATGAATAACTAATTCTTTCTTTCAGTTATTAGTTATTCTTTTTTCCCTTTGCTGGTCTATTAATAACAAAACGGAGTCTTCCAATGTATAAAAGCAAAATTCCATGGCTTTTGCTACTCTAACCTTCCCCACCACGATTTCTATTTTTCCAGGCATTTCGCCTTGAACTGAGAAATTTTTTTTATACCAAGTATAAAAAAAAGCATAATAACTAAAAAAAAGTCTTAAATAGAAATAGATAAATAAATAGTGGGTTCCATCGTTTCTATGGTTACTTCGTAAACGGGGAGGTCCTCTCTATACACCGGAGCTCCTTTCTTCAATGAATCAATACTATTGGTAACTTGTACAGTTCACACTCTTTCGCTCTACCCATGAAATTTCCAGTAAGTAATAGGTCTTTCACAACGAGATCTACTTTATACAGTAACGGTATTAAATTATGAAGATTAGTTGCGTAGCTGACCCTGTTAGTCCGTTCTTGCAAGAGTAGAAGCAGCATCTTAAAAAAAATAATAAAATAGGATTTCCCCCGCTTAATGGATAATCGTTTGTTACCGATGGGGGATTCTTTCTCCCAAATTGAGGTGATTGGATTTGCACCAATGGAAACCATAAGTTTAATACACAGTAGAAGGATCTGATAGATCTATCTTTTTTAGATAGTGAATGAAGGAACTCCATTCAATTTTTTTCACTGGTACTGATCACTGATATTGAAAAAATACTTTCCTTTTTATATCTCAGTCCATGATCTGAACGAGTCGCACATACACCCTAGTACACGTTCCTCGGCGCTGAGGACATCCCCCAAGAGCGGGGGATTTTGTGACATTTCTGATTGGCTGTCTTGTGTTTCTAATAAGTTGTTTAATAGTTGGCATGCTGAATCATATACATAATGAGCTGGTTTAGATTAATCCTAACCGGATGATTCTGAATTACAAAAAAAAATATTTAATAGAATATTAAAATAAACCTTTCAAAAGAGAAAATCTTAAATTGTGGATTTGTGCGTGAAATCACTGCTATTTTTTATTGAACCGCTACAAGATCAACAATTCCATGAGCTTGGGCTTCTGGTGCTGACATAAAAACATCCCTTTCCATGTCTTCGGATACAATCCATAAGGACTTGCCCGTTCTTTGTACATAAATTCTTGTGAGGGTTTCGCGAAGTTTCAGTAGTTCTTCCGCTTCCAGGATAACTTCTCCCGTTTGTGCCTCATAAAAAGAACTAGCAGGTTGATGGATCATTACCCTGATGATGTAACATAATAAATGGTTCTTCTATCTCGCATGATGGAGCGAGATAAGGAAGAATAAGAAAAAAAAGAGAGAAAATTGAACAACCGTACAGGCATTTTTTTGTGCATTGCATACGGCTCTACAATGGAATTCACATTTCAGCGAAGAAAGAGAAAAAATAGGGTCTATTAGACCCAGATTAGACCCAGATCAATAAATGATCCAATTACCACCCTTTTTTTTTTCGGCGGAGTTCAAAAAATACTATGATGGCCCCGTTGCTTTCTATATTGATTTCGTCGGCGATTCAGCAATCCAAAAGTTTCTTTTTTTTTTACTTTTCCATAACATAAATATTGTTAATAGCCTTTTGATGTGAAAAAACGTTTGTGACACTGAAATGGGCTCACAATTGGTAAAATAAAATTTGGAATACCCCTTTATCTCATACAACTCTTTCGATACATAATCTACTATTTTGAAAAAAAAAAATGCATATCGAATTCGAAGTGCCATGCTATTATTACTTACTAATTCATATTTAATATGGCGAAGGCATAGTCCTCTTTTTCTCCCAAATAAAAAACTCATTGGCGCGAAGCGTGAGGGAATGCTAGACGTTTGGTAATTTCTCCTCCCACTAGGATAAAAGATCCCATTGAAGCGGCCAATCCCATGCATATTGTCTGTACATCTGGTTGCACAAATTGCATAGTATCATAAATGGCTACTCCGGGTATTACCCATCCGCCAGGAGAGTTTATAAACAAATACAGATCCTTGATATCGTTCTCTATACTGAGATATACCATAAGACCAATAAGTTGATTCGAGATTTCACTATCAACCCCTTGACCTAAAAAAAGTAATCTTTCTCGATAAAGTCGGTTGATTAGGATCAAATTGTATCCCTTAGGAGCCGTACAGGCACCTTTTGATGCATACGGTTCAATAAAAATTGTGAAAAAAATCAATGTGTAGATTCCAGCCCTCTTTCTTTTTTCCTATTTCATAGCAGGCTTTTTCTAACGAAGGGATTTTTTCTTCCATTTTTAAAGAAAGATGCGTTTTTGCTCCTTTTCCTATAAATAATAAAAAAACTAAGCTTATAAGCTTATCGGACTAACTTCTCATTGATTTTTTTTTCATCGAGATCCAATCCAAATCGCGATGTCATTCTCTTGTTCCTGAATAGGCTTCTTCCATTTTTTATTCTATTTTTTTAGGTTTCTGTTCTACTCCGAGTAAAGATCTGCCCCATTTTAATTTGCACATATAGGACAAATGAACCAAATACCACGTCTTGTTGCTACAACTTCTTTTTTTTCAATTCATTTCTTTCATTCTTCTATCAAATATTCAATGTATTAATCATATTATTCGATTGATTAACAGTTTGAGATCGCTCGTATTTCTTATTTTTTTTTATAAATAGAATTTTTTATTATATAAGTGGTAATCATAGATATAGTACCAATTGGGTTTTTGCTAAACGGAGCCTGGATACTTAATTTTATTGGTCTAACCAAGTCAACCATAAATCATTTTAATTGATAATATTAATCTGAATACCCCCCCAAAAAAATGGATCTAATTACACTTCACACTACAAAATTTTGATAATTCAATCAATCTTTTTGGGCGAAATAGAGGAAATCTCAATGGGGGGAGAGAATGGGGAAATCCCATATGGCCGAATATATCTGACAAGTCGCACTATACGTCAACCCAAGATCCATCTTCCTCTCCAGGACTTCGAAAAGGCACTTTTGGAACACCAATAGGCATTAACTGAAAGAAAAAAATAAAGTACTCTATTTCACTTTAATGTGGAAGCGTAACAAAGGTTTTACTGTCTTAATAATATTTGCCTTTATCATACTGTATTAATTGTATTTTATACTATTTTATACATAGATTGAATAAGGCCGTAAAAAAAAAAGTAAAGAAAGACAGAATGAATCGAAATAAATGTGATTTTTTACGAATAGGTCCTTTGACTGATGAACAAATATCGATATGTTCGTTCATAGAAAATAGGATTAACCCCCATTGCGTATTGGTACTTATCGGATATAGAATAGATCTGCTTCTCTTTTTTCTTATGAACCGAATTGTTCCATTATTCCTAAAAGAATAGAACAAAGATTCATCCTTTCTCCGAAATAATCCACCGAAAGGGGGGAGGTCCATAGCATAGTTTTTTCCAATGCAATAATGCAATAAAGTTACATAGTATTTCTTTTTTGTTGATAAAGAGGTATTTCCATGGGTTTGCCTTGGTATCGTGTTCATACTGTTGTATTGAATGATCCCGGTCGTTTGATTTCTGTTCATATAATGCATACAGCTCTGGTTGCTGGTTGGGCCGGTTCGATGGCTCTATATGAATTAGCAGTTTTTGATCCCTCTGACCCCGTTCTTGATCCAATGTGGAGACAAGGTATGTTCGTTATACCCTTCATGACTCGTTTAGGAATAACCAACTCATGGGGCGGTTGGAGTATTACAGGAGGGACCATACCGAATCCCGGTATTTGGAGTTATGAAGGTGTAGCCGGAGCACATATCATGTTTTCTGGCTTGTGCTTCTTGGCAGCTATCTGGCATTGGGTGTATTGGGATCTAGCAATATTTTCTGATGAACGTACAGGAAAACCTTCTTTGGATTTACCCAAGATCTTTGGAATTCATTTATTTCTTTCAGGAGTGGCTTGTTTTGGTTTTGGTGCATTTCATGTAACAGGATTATATGGTCCTGGAATATGGGTGTCCGACCCTTATGGACTAACCGGAAAGGTACAATCTGTAAATCCAGCGTGGGGCGTGGAAGGTTTTGATCCTTTTGTTCCGGGAGGAATAGCCTCTCATCATATTGCAGCAGGGACATTGGGCATATTAGCGGGTTTATTCCATCTTAGTGTCCGTCCGCCCCAACGTCTATACAAAGGATTACGTATGGGCAATATTGAAACTGTCCTTTCCAGTAGTATCGCTGCTGTCTTTTTTGCAGCTTTTGTTGTTGCTGGAACTATGTGGTATGGTTCAGCAACTACCCCCATCGAATTATTTGGGCCTACTCGTTATCAATGGGATCAGGGATACTTCCAGCAAGAAATATATCGAAGAGTTAGTGCTGGGCTAGCCGAAAATAAAAGTTTATTAGAAGCTTGGTCTAAAATTCCCGAAAAATTGGCTTTTTATGATTACATTGGCAATAATCCAGCGAAAGGGGGATTATTCAGAGCGGGTTCAATGGACAACGGGGATGGAATAGCTGTTGGGTGGTTAGGACACCCTATCTTTAGAGATAAAGAAGGGCGTGAACTTTTTGTACGTCGTATGCCTACTTTTTTTGAAACATTTCCAGTTGTTTTGGTAGACGGAGACGGAATTGTTAGAGCCGATGTTCCTTTTAGAAGGGCAGAATCTAAATATAGTGTCGAACAAGTAGGTGTAACTGTTGAGTTTTATGGTGGCGAACTTAATGGAGTGAGTTATAGCGATCCCGCGACTGTAAAAAAATATGCTAGGCGGGCTCAATTAGGTGAAATTTTTGAATTGGATCGTGCTACTTTGAAATCCGATGGTGTTTTTCGTAGTAGTCCAAGGGGTTGGTTTACTTTTGGGCATGCTTCATTTGCTCTGCTCTTCTTTTTCGGACACATTTGGCATGGTGCTAGAACCCTGTTCAGAGATGTTTTTGCCGGTATTGATCCAGATTTGGATGCTCAAGTCGAATTTGGAGCATTCCAAAAACTTGGAGATCCAACTACAAGAAGACAAGTAGTCTGATCCAACATTGCTTTTTTATTTTTCGCTTCTATTTTTTGTTTGCGATTTGACATAGGGTATTAGAGAAATCTTGATTTAAATCGCTGCCTTTTTTTTACTCTTGTTAGCCGAAGGATGATCCAAAATAAACAAAACAGGTATGGAAGCTATAATTGTAAACCACGATCGAATTTATGGAAGCATTGGTTTATACATTCCTCTTAGTCTCGACTTTAGGGATCATTTTTTTCGCTATTTTTTTTCGGGAACCACCTAAAGTTCCAACTAAAAAAATGAAATGATTTTTCATTATCTCAATTGAAGTAATCATCCTCCCAATATTGGGAGGATGATTACTTCAACTAGTCCCCGTGTTCCTCGAATGGATCTCTTAGCTGTTGAGAGGGTTGCCCAAAGGCAGTATATAGGGCGTACCCAGTAAAACTTACAAGTAACCCAGATATAGAGATGGCGACTAGGGTTGCTGTTTCCATTATTATCTAAAT